TGTAGCGAACAAGTATTTAGTTCATCATAATAAAAAAAAACTAAGAAAAATGTTCTTTGGTGATATAAGTTACACTTTCTAGTAAGAGTCAGAAGTTTCGGATAATTTTTTTTCTTTAAATTTAATATTTTAATATTATTTTTATATTTCAAATTTCTATTTTAATATAAATATATTATTTAGAAATTATATATTTATATATACTTAATTGTTTATATATACTTAGTAGTATAATATACTATAAAATACAATAGTCAATATTACCTAATATTACTTATAATAGATATACTTATCATATCATAAGATATCTTTCTAATAGATACAAATATATAGATACAAATATTAAATCGAGGCACCCATTCTATGACAGATCTCAACTTACCCTCTATTTTTGTGCCTTTAGTGGGCCTAGTATTTCCGGCAATTGCAATGGCTTCTTTATCTCTTCATGTCCAAAAAAATAAGATTGTCTAGATCCAATGGGACCAAATCCTATCAATTTATTTCAACACTGTATCATAATACAGATATTTTTTTAGTGCAATATGGTACGATATGTGGCTCTTTCCACACACAAATGAAAGAACTGTTATGTATGCGGATACATGCTATCTGCATAAATGCATGTATATATATATAGCTGGTTAAAAATGGATCAGTAAATATTTTTAATAGAAGGTCAATGTATCTAACCAATTACTCCACATCAGAATAGTGCTAGTTGATGAAAGTTACTTCGGGATCAAGAAAGGTAAAGTCAAATTTGGGTTATTCTCTCAATTCCAATCGAATGCAACTGGATCTAGTATAGTATGAATTGGCGATCAGAACATATATGGATAGAACTTATAAGGGGGTCTCGAAAAACAAGTAATTTTTGCTGGGCCTGTATCCTTTTTTTAGGTTCACTAGGATTCTTAGCGGTTGGAACTTCCAGTTATCTTGGTAGGAATCTGATATCCATATTTCCATCTCAGCAAATTCTTTTTTTTCCACAAGGAATCGTGATGTCTTTTTATGGGATCGCAGGTCTGTTCGTTAGCTCCTATTTGTGGTGCACAATTTTGTGGAATGTAGGTAGTGGTTATGACCAATTCGATAGAAAAGAAGGAATTGTGTGCATTTTTCGTTGGGGATTTCCTGGAATAAATCGTCGCATCTTCCTTCGCTTCCTTATGAGAGATATCCAATCAATCAGAATTGAGGTTAAAGAGGGTCTTTATCCTCGTCGTGTCCTTTATATGGAAATCAGAGGTCAAGGGGCCATTCCCTTGACTCGTACTGATGAGAATTTTACTCCACGAGAAATTGAACAAAAAGCTGCCGAATTGGCCTATTTCTTGGGCGTACCAATTGAAGTATTTTGAAATGAATTGAACACAATAAAGAATAAATGTTTTATCGGCATGGGGGAAGGAACTTGCTAATTCCTTTTTTAATACAATTGAAGTCTTTTTGGAATGTTCATTTGAACAAAACATGTTAGATTATTCTATTTCCTCCTTCCTTTGTCGTGGCGACTCCCATAGAATAAACCAAAAAAGCAGGAGGGCGTATATGGAATAACTATAATAAACTATACTATAATAAAGAAGAAAATTAAGAAAAGAAGAAATTTTTGTATACCATTTGTATACCAAAAGTATTTCGTATGCGTATGGATCCCAACTCAATTCTTTTCTACTAGAAAATTTCTACTAGAAAAAAGACTAATCTAAGGCTAATATAATAAGTAAGGATTCATCAAATATATCCAAGATTTATTTCGTAATACGGAATTCATCTCATCTTTTTAGGCCCAAAATTTTGATGATACCTTTTTTCCTTGGTTGTGGCTAGGCGGTGAAACATTTCGAAATAATTAACTGAGGGGGGTTTTCGTTTCTAAATCCGATTCGTTATTTTAAGTGGGTTTTCGAGTATTCATAGAAAGGAACAAATGAAGATGAAATTGCTTCGAATTTGCCCATTCGAATTTGCCCAATTGAGATATCTAGGAATAATATTGATTTTGCATTTTTATCCGAAAAGGGCGAACCCTTATCCCATTTCTATATTCCTTCTAGATCCAAGAACTAAATTCAATTTTGACACAAAAATTGGAATGAATAGACCCATAGGTTCAATACCTTGTTATAGAACTCGTGCTTCAGAGAAATATCATATAGAGTCAACGAATGAAGCAGGTTCATTAACGATTCAATTCACAGATAAAAAATGAAAAAAAAGAAAGCATTGCCTTCTTTCCCATATCTTGTATCTATAGTATTTTTGCCCTGGTGGGTCTCTCTCCCATTTAATAAATGTCTGGAACTTTGGGTTACAAATTGGTGGAATACCGGGCAATCCAAAACTCTCTTGAATATCATTCAAGAGAAAAACGTTCTAGAAAGATTCATAGAATTAGAAGAACTCTTTCTGTTGGACGAAATGATAAAGGAGTACCCGGAGACACATATACAAAAACTTCGTATAGGAATACACAAGGAAACGATACAATTGGTCAAAACACACAATGAATATCATCTCCATATCATTTTGCATTTCTCGACAAATATAATCTCTTTCGCTATTCTAAGTGGTTATTTTATTTTGGGTAATGAGGAACTTGTCATTCTTAATTCTTGGGTTCAGGAATTCCTCTATAACTTAAGTGACACAATAAAAGCTTTTTCGATTCTTTTAGTTACTGATTTATGGATTGGATTTCACTCGACTCATGGTTGGGAACTAATAATTGGTTCGTTCTACAACGATTTTGGATTGGCTCATAACGATCAAATTATATCTGGTCTTGTTTCCACCTTTCCAGTTATTCTAGATACAATTGTGAAATATTGGATTTTCCATTATTTAAATCGTGTATCTCCTTCGCTTGTAGTCATTTATCATTCAATGAATGAATGAAGAACTCATTTGATCTCCTGATATCAATCAAATAAATCAGAATCTTTCTTCCTTTATAAAGAAACCATTTTGAATCTTACTTAATTCTTTATATTTTATTTCTACCAGTTCAAGGTATTCGTCCTATATTACAGTACAACTATTCCAGTACAATGACAGACTCGTGCATAGGGAACTTTACTAGTTCCCTATCTAATTTATTGTAGAAATTCCGAGATCCATGATTGGACATGCAAAATAGAAATACTTTTTCTTGGGTAAAGGAACAGATGACTCGATCCATTTCTGTATCGATCATGATATATGTAATAACTCGAGCATCCATTTCAAATGCATATCCCATTTTTGCGCAGCAGGGTTATGAAAACCCACGAGAAGCAACTGGACGAATTGTATGTGCTAATTGCCATTTAGCTAATAAGCCCGTGGATATTGAAGTTCCGCAAGCTGTGCTTCCTGATACTGTATTTGAAGCAGTTGTTCAAATTCCTTATGATATGCAACTGAAACAAGTTCTTGCTAATGGTAAAAAAGGGGGTTTGAATGTGGGTGCTGTTCTTATTTTACCCGAGGGATTCGAATTAGCCCCCCCCGATCGTATTTCTCCTGAGTTGAAAGAAAAGATAGGAAATCTGTCTTTTCAGAGTTATCGTCCCAATAAAAAAAATATTCTTGTGATAGGTCCTGTTCCGGGTCAGAAATATAGTGAAATCGTCTTTCCCATTCTTTCCCCCGACCCTGCTACAAAGAAAGACGTTCACTTCTTAAAATATCCCATATATGTGGGTGGGAACAGAGGAAGGGGTCAGATTTATCCTGATGGTAGCAAGAGTAACAATACAGTCTATAATGCTACATCAGCAGGTATAGTAAGCAAAATAGTACGTAAAGAAAAGGGAGGATATGAAATAACCATAGTTGATGCATCGGATGGACGTCAAGTGGTTGATATTATACCTCCAGGACCAGAACTTCTTGTTTCAGAGGGTGAATCCATTAAGCTTGATCAACCATTAACAAGCAATCCCAATGTAGGAGGGTTTGGTCAGGGAGATGCAGAAATAGTGCTTCAAGATCCATTACGCGTCCAAGGCCTTTTGTTCTTCTTCGCATCTGTTATTTTGGCACAAGTTTTTTTGGTTCTTAAAAAGAAACAGTTTGAAAAAGTTCAATTGTACGAAATGAATTTTTAGGTCCAGAGATTCCTTAACATTTGGTAAAAAGTGCCGATTTTTTGTCCATCGATACAATTATGTATGATCAAAAAATTCTGTAAATCCTTTTGCTTGCTTTGTTTATACTCTTTTTGTTTTGCAGGACGCCTGGAATTCATTACTTGTATTCCATTTTAGTAATAAACAATAGGCATACAAACAAATACAAAAGAAGAGAATACAAGGCAAGGATGATAAAAATGAAAGGAACAAATACTTTTAGGAAGGATTACTAGTCTTCCTAATCTTCTATTCGACGCAAGACGACACAAGAAAACGGGTGAAAATTCCTTTTTCTTGTGTCGTCTTGTATCAAAATAATAATTATTTTTTTCCTGTTCATCAAAGATTACTATTCCTTTCCTTCTTTTCCGGGTCTGTCGGAACTCCTTTGTTTAGATTCATAAGAAGTGGTGGACAAACAAAGGAAAAAAAGGATTATGGGTGAATAAGTTATTGAGCAAATAGAATTTATTCACTTATTCAATATCTTCACTTATTCAATAATCTTCACTTATTCAATATAAGTTAAACTTCTAACTTAGAGAAATTATTCAAACAAAAAGACTGTTCTGGTTGAAAGGCAGATTTTATTTTTACGAATATCCAAATCTTTATTTATTATATGATCAGATATATGATCAGAGTTTTTATTTTATTTTTAGAGTAGTTTTGATTAAGGTTCTATTAGTTTAGTCTAGAAATGATTTGCAGGATGTCTCATCCCTAGAAATCAATATAATTATTATATTGGATTATAGATAAAATTGATTGATTCGTTCTTTCTTCTTGCTTCCAGTTAATATTTTGGGGGAAGGGCAGGGACTATGAATCAACCACTAGATTCAATTGTTCACAAATATCATTAAGAAACAAAAG